ATACTCTATACTATAGTAAAACGACTAATCAGTTATTTTTTTCTTTCATCGCCCCAAACATACCAATATGAGCGCCGATGGTACGTAAATGTAACTCGTTGTTTAAGCAACTATTCAGAGTTCCTAGAGCTCCCTGTAAGGCTTGTTGTAAAACCCGCTGTTGGACTTGATTAATCGCCCTTTGTTGTTCAAAATGAATGGTTTCATTTTTGTAATTTTCTAATTGTTCCAAAGTTGTATAAATTGAATTTATTAAATTCAATTTTTCCCGTTCGATCTCAGAATAACCATTCACTCGAAACCGATCTGCTTCCGTTTCTACTTTCCTTAAGCGGGCCCGGGCTTTTTCCAGCTGTTCAATGGCTCCTTCCCGTAGTTCTTCTGAATTTCGAATAGTTCTCAAGATTCTCTGTTTTCGATTATCTAATAAATCACTTAATGAAAGTAGATTCTCTTTCCATTCATTTCAAAATGTCTATGATCTCTTCCCGAACCAAACATGAATCTTTCAATTCATTTGGCTCTCACACTCAATTCCTTATAGGAAATTTCCCTATCTTTATTATGTAATGAGCCTATCCTCTTTTCTCTATTTCTAAAAAGATTGAAAAATCTTGAAAATGATTACCAATACAAGACCAAAATATTTTGAGGACTCTTCTGACCAAACAAATAATTGTCAGCAAAGTTGTTTTTTTTTTCTTCAAGTCCAAAGAATTCTTATTAATTTATACGTAGGTCATCGATTCCGCATTGTATAAAAGAAGGTGTTAAACACCCGTTTTTCCAATTTTTCATCGTAAAGAGAATTCAAGACATTTTATCGACATGAGTGTTCTATATCGAAAAAATTCCAACAATTCCATTTTTGGAAACCATTTCCGTATTAACATAGTGGTAGAAAGAGTACTACACTGCGTTTAAACTTCAAACTTCTTAGCTTTAACCATGATAATGGTCCAAAATTATTGGTTGATAGAGAATCAAAGTAGATTTACCAATGAATCACGAAATGCTATGGTTCTTAACTATTTTTTTTTCTTAATTTATTCAGAAGTCATTCGCGGGATCATGCACATTTTCCTAGTTATAACGAAAAAAAAGTGCAGTTGGTTGGATCCAATCTATTCTTTGAAATAAACAACTCGCACACACTCCCTTTCCAAAAAAAATCAAAACACCTAGCACTACACTTAGATTTATTAGATTTGTTGCTAAAATATCGGTATCAAACCCGAAACTTCCGGCGGATGGCCAGTAACTCAAGCAAAGAAAAGAATCGGTTATGTTTTTCATATGATCGCATCTCCTCTTATGGATAGACTAATTATCTTTCTACGATTCCTTTTTTTTTTTTTTATTTTTTTATTCGTTTTTTTATATGATATTTATAAAATATTTCTATTCTATCTAATAATTATTAGAATAATAAAAATAAAATTCCCATTTCTTACTATTAATTCATATTAATTATTAGTAAGAATATTACTATAATATATTACTATAATAAGAAGAATATTAATAAGAAGAATATTCGATATATTCGAGAATGATAATATAGAATATATTTTTAAAAAAAAATATATTCTATATTTTGAATTGGTTAGTCAATTGAAAGATTCCCCATAAGAATAATACTTATTAGAATTAGATACTAGTTCTTATGTCAATTGCAAAATCTCTAGTTGTTTTCAACACTTTCTAAAAATTTTATAAATTAAAAAAAAGGGGGGGATTCTTTGGACTAAAAAAAGGGAAGAAAGAAGGCGAATCAGTATGTTAATCCCTCACCCTTAAATCCGTCTTTCCCCTGTGTTCTTGTCCGAATGAATAAAAAATGTAGGAGTGAAATCTTAATATAATTTCAAAAAAAAAAAAGCAAGAGCACCAAAGAAAGTCCATGGAAAAAAGAATATGTCTTTTTCTTTTTTCTATTTTTTGTTTAAGATTAAACAAACGGATTCGCAAATAAAAGCGCTAATGCTACAACCAGCCCATAAATAGTTAAAGCTTCCATAAAAGCCAGACTAAGTAATAAAGTACCCCTTATTTTTCCCTCTGCTTCCGGTTGTCTCGCAATCCCTTCTACAGCTTGCCCTGCAGCTGTGCCTTGACCAACTCCAGGTCCAATAGAAGCAAGCCCGACGGCCAACCCAGCAGCAATAACAGAAGCGGCAGAAATCAGTGGATTCATGATAAGTTCCTCCTATCCCAAATAAAATAAAGAAAAGAAATAGTTAATGATATAATCAACCAAGAAATTATGACTTAATTATAAAATTCTTAATATTTATCTTTATCTAGTCGAAGTGTAATTCAAAATTTCAAGAAATAATAATATTTATTGAACTATCCGAATTACTTCGATATTTCTTTTTTCGTTTCTACCCATGTAGTTTTTTGTGAATACATACAATTTTTGTTCTTATCTTACCTTAAATTTTCGAACCATTCTTTAAATTCTTCGTTCTTTCTTTTTCTTTATTTAATTTTTTTAGTCATTCAATATTCAATTCACAATTACAACAGATGAAACGGAAGGGCTTCGTTTTTTGAATCCCCATCTAAATTTTTTATAGTAGTAGCAGGACAAATTTAGATATATAGTCATCTATAACTAGTTAATATCTAATATGACATATACATGTGTTTCTTCCATACCGTAAACCAATTAGTTGTGTCTTAGATTCAATCGGATTTGAGAATCATTCTTTGAAACCTCCAAAAAAGAAAGAGTTGTCTTATAGCGATTAGATTTTATATATACACCTAGTTCGACCCCCTCACTCCTACTCTATTTTTTTTTTTAATCTCGATTTTTTTGAAAGCCCTTTCTTTTATTCATTATTATCCCATTCCCATATGGATAGAATCAATCTAAATCAATTCGTTAGACCGAATTCTTACATAGAAATATCAGAATTTGAGTGATCTAAATGTGATTTTAGATTTTTTTATTTATATTTATGAAAATGAATTATCTATTTTTAATTATGAAAATGAATTATCTTTTGGTCAATCATTGAATTGAATGTGAATGAAACGAGAATCTGTTCTAATTCTATATAACATCTTTTTTTAATCACATGTCGTAAACGTAGATATCATACGAAATTATAGTTCGTAATATCTAATATACTAATATATTCAAATATATTCAAATCTAATAAATAATATAATAATCTATTTTAGAATCTAATAATATTTAAAAACCTAATAAAAAAATTTAATATGTTATAGTTCTAATTGAATGAACAAAATAAAAAAAAAAAAGAATCTTCATTGGAGTAAAATACAAATTGGTCAAACAAAGAGTATTTTTAGGAAAAATAGGAAAGAGATCTATCTAAAAGATCTTTTTCCTATTTTTTTTTTACAATTCCCTGGTAATTTTTTATATTTTATTATTATATTACACTAAATAGTATACTTATTTTATTTATACCTTATCCTTATTGCATCTTTCTTTTTTGGGGGGGGTTGGATAATCCTTTTTATTATTATTATAAATATAAATTTAAAAAATTTCTTTATATTTTTTTTATTTATGTTCTCTAAGTAGATTATCGTGAGCCGCTCATACTTTGCGGCGGGCTAAACTAAAAAAAAAGACTATTTCAATAACTAGTCAATGATGACCTTCCATGGATTCACCTATATAAGCCGCAGCTAAAGTAGCAAAAATAAGAGCTTGAATACCGCTTGTAAATAATCCAAGGAACATAACAGGTATAGGAACTACTAAAGGTACTAACGAAACAAGAACAACAACTACTAATTCATCAGCTAATATATTTCCGAAAAGTCGAAAACTAAGCGATAAGGGTTTTGTGAAATCTTCTAAGATATTAATCGGTAAAAGGATTGGAGTTGGTTGGATGTATTTACCAAAATAAGCCAATCCTTTTTTTGAAAGACCCGCATAGAAATACGCTACTGACGTAAGTAAAGCTAATGCAACAGTAGTATTTATATCATTTGTGGGTGCAGCTAACTCTCCATGAGGTAACTTTATAATTTTCCAAGGCAAAAGAGCCCCTGACCAATTCGAAACAAAAATAAATAGAAACAGGGTTCCAATAAATGGAACCCACGGACCATATTCTTCTCCAATCTGAGTTTTGCTCACGTCTCGAATGAATTCAAGTACATATTCAAAGAAATTCTGACCGGAAGTGGGAATAGTTTGCGGATTTCGAACAACTAGAATGCTTGAAACTAATAAGATAGCAATTACAACCCAAGAGGTAATAAGTACTTGGGCATGCACTTGGAAATCCCCTATTTGCCAATAGAAATGTTGACCTACTTCCACAGCAGATATCTCATATAATCTATTTAATGTGTTGATGGAACATAATAGAACATTCATATTGCCCGGCCCTCTAAAAGAAAAAAATATAACTTGAAAGGGAATTATTTTGATTCAACCATTTTCTTTTTTACTTATCTACTTTCATTTTCTATTTTGAATACCTACTAATCACATAATATTTATGTTTGTTCTTTTTATATTTTTCTTTTTTTTTTTTTGCAGAATTTTGTAATGGTAGAATAACCGATTCCATAAATAATCTATGAATCCCCCAACCAAATAAAATAATTTATTTATCTTATTATTAATCAAAAATTTCGTATATAGCTAGAACGACCCTCACAAATTGCAAATACTAATTTGTTAAGAATTAATCGAATTGAAGCTATAGCATCATCATTAGCCGGAATCGAAATATCTGCGAGATCCGGGTCACAATTTGTATCGATTAAACAAATCGTTGGAATTCCCAAAGTGATACATTCTCGAAGAGCCGTATAGTCTTCTTGCTGATCAACGATTATTACAATATCGGGTAACCCCGTCATATATTTAATGCCGCCCAGATATGTTTCCAAGTGAGATAATTGTCTCTTCAACATAGCGGCATCTCTTTTTGGAAGACAGTTGAGTTTCCCCGTCCTTTGCTCCGTTCTCAAGTCCCTGAACTTACGAAGTCTCGTTTCTGTAGTATACCAATTCGTTAACATACCGCCGAGCCATTTTTTATTAACATAATGACATCGAGCTCTTATTGCAGCCCGTGTTACTGAATCGGCTGCTTTTTTTTTGGTACCAACAATTAAGAATTGTTTTCCTCTGCTTGCTGCATCAAAAACCAAATCACAAGCTTCTGATAAAAAACGAGCAGTTCGAGTAAGATTTGTAATATGAATACCCTTACGCTTTGCGGATATATAAGGTGCCATTCGAGGATTCCATTTTCGAGTACCATGACCAAAATGAACTCCTGCTTCCATCATCTCTTCAAAAGTTATGTTCCAATATCTTTTTGTCATTTATCCCCACACTTTTTAAAAAAATTGAAAAAAAAAGAGACCAGGTATCCTGAAATAGAAATAAATAATTGTTCCGATGGAACCTTATCTTTTATCGAAGATTAGCCATTAATACATAATCAGGCCATTCATTTTTTTCTATTTATTTTTTATTTATTATACTTGATTACCAAATCAACTTGATTACCAAATCAAATGACTGCATTTAAAGGGATGAATCTAATCTGCTTATAGGAATCATTAAATCCTAGATTTCTTATGTATCACATAAATTTTTTGAAATGAAAAAATCAAATAATTTTCTGTGATGGAACAAAATATTTCTAATTTCTACCTCGAATAAATTTTTTTTTTTTTCCAAGGTAATCTTGTTATGTTGCCTTGACCGTGAACGGTGCATTATTTTTTTGAATCCGGTACCAACGGGTATCATTCCCCCTAAAACAACATTCTCTTTCAGACCTTTCAACCAATCGATACGACCCCGAAGAGCGGCTTTTGCTAAAACTCTAGCAGTTTCTTGAAAACTCGCTTCGGATATGAAACTTTGAGTATTCAGAGATGTTTTTGTTATTCCCAATAATAGAGCTCGGTAACAAATCGCTTCTTCCAAGGCACGCCCCGTTCGTTCGGCTCGCAATAATCCAATTAGTTCGCCAGGTAAAAATACATTAGACATTCCATCTTCTGAAACCAAGACTTTTGATGTTATTTGACGCACAATAATTTCTATATGTCTATTATGGATGTGTACTCCCTGGGATCGATAAACCTTTTGGATTTTATTAACCAAAGAAATACGACTTTGCGCTATAGTTAGCTCAGCACCAATCAAGAATCCCCAAGGAATGCCGAGAATTCTTGTTATACACTCGCTCCAAGCATCAATTCTCTTTTCTAGGTTCATCGAGATTGAATCAATCGAACGTACTTCTAATATCTGTTCCACTTTTGGAAGACCCTGTGTTATATCACCGGATCTCGATTTTTCATATATAAATGTAACTAATATATCTCCTTCATAAAGGATTTCTCCATAATGGCCATGAATAGTTGCTCCGGGAGTCGCCAAATAAGGGTTAGCCGATCTTATTATTACAGAATCAATTTGAACAGTTATAACTTGACCCGATTTTAGTTTTAGGTGTGGTCCATTTTTCGTTTGAGCTATACATATATTTTCACAAAGAAATTGCCCAAGACTAATTATTGTAAACGTTTTTTCGTAATAATTATGATTGAGAAAATACCAATTCAAATGGAATGGATTTAAAACGATGTTACTGTATAGATCGGGTTTATAAATTTTCTCGTTTTCGTCCATTAAATAATATTTTATTACTTGAAAAGTTTCCTTTAATTTGTCAAGTTGCAAATTTTTAGTTATTGAGATCTGATTATGAGTTATTAAACGGTAAAATGAATAAAAATTTGCAATTTGAAGGGCTATTCCTAAAGGGCCTAACGAATTCTTAATTGAAATTAGAGGATCTTTTTTAAATTTATTAATTCCTTTTTTTATCCCATTGTGATATTTTACGTTGTTGAATGGTCTCATTTGAAAACAATTAGATGATGACAAAATTATCAAAGATCGGCATTCTTTATTTCTATTCAACAACATACGAATAGTTCCGTGATTTTGGCTAAGTGATTGTTGAATTTTTGCCTTGGAATGAATAGAATAAAATGGATTGATATTGATCCGATCTGATTCATTATCCGAGATCAATCCTGAACCAGATGGGTCATTCCTTTTTCTGATATACGAAGTATGAGATTTCACTAAGTCAATTCTTAAGAAATACTCAATCAAACCATTTGTACTTACTTCAACAAAGGAAGCGAGAGCCTCTTCAATAGAAGAACTTTTTTTGTCTTGATTCCAATTCAAGACTAAACAAGTCCGAACTAATTGAATCCTTGTGTCGGAAATTCCCTGAATGGATTTTCCATTTCCATAAAGAATATAATTAAGAACTTTAAGTTCCAGATTATCCCTTTCCTGGAACAGATCTTGGGGAAAAAGTTTTACAAAATTGATACTGTCCGGTATTTCATATATAATTACAGGTCGAACCAAAACAAAATACTTTTTCTTGGTAGTTGCGATCCATTGGACATAGATCCAATTTTTCATTTTTTTTGATTCCTTCCAAAATTTTT